ATATGATATTTCATATCATATACATATGTAGTATATACTTATATTATATAGATATAGAGTTCTATATAGTTCTAGGATAGAATATTTATGGGAGTATGGGATAGCTCATTCATGAACGAACCATTAAATCCAAAGAATTCTATGGGATCATAACATAAAAGTAGGAAAGACTCCTCGGATCTAGTCATACATTTGATTCTAATTATATATATTGACAATTACAAAAAACTACTCATACTATCATCATAGTATGATGACAGTCGGGGCGAGTATGCCCTCATCGTCTAGTGGTTCAGGACATCTCTCTTTCAAGGAGGCAACGGGGATTCGACTTCCCCTGGGGGTAGCGGACTGCGAAAGGAAGTTGGTCATGAATTATCAATAAACCTAGAATTCATTCTTCCTGGGTCGATGCCCGAGCGGTTAATGGGGACGGACTGTAAATTCGTTGGCGAGATGTCTACGCTGGTTCAAATCCAGCTCGGCCCAATAATTCGTCGCTCCATGAAGAAGATCTAAACAATTTGTCCTCTAGAAACAGAAATCCCGGATCCGTATAAAATAAAGAAAAATAGTCCATTTTTTCTCATCCATTCTTTTTATTTTCATTTGCAATACAGTAAATACAAGAAACATAGATTACTAGTAATCTATGCCACTCTCACTCAAGTCCATAATCTATCTATGTGAATAGGATATTTCGTGTTTCTGTTGCAACACGACAAATAGAATGCTCTTCTTGAAATCATAAGACTATGTATGCCATGCATATGGCTGGGATTGTAGTTCAATCGGTTAGAGCACCGCCCTGTCAAGGCGGAAGCTGCGGGTTCGAGCCCCGTCAGTCCCGATCCGACGAATTGATCAACCCATCTCTCCCTTTTCCGTGAAAAGGGAAGACGGGGAACGAAATCTAATCTCTAGGGGGAATCCTTATTTCTTTTGTTTTCGTTTCGCATTTCTCATCAGAAAAATATGGAAATTTTAATTTCTTATACTAGCACCGATTGGTAAGGGAGAAACATATGTAGATTTTTAAAATCGTTACTTCTTACTAATTACTAGAGTAAGACAGACTCTATTCAGTATTTGAAGAGTGACCATACTCGTCTTATTTTCTTTTCAATTGTTATTTTCGTGATCAACGAAATGGAATAGAGTGCCTATATTTTGACCGAGAATACAGACACAAATTGTTTTATTAGAAACAAAACAATGAACTTCACATAATTATCTCGACAGAGTACTTTTCGGGTTCAGATGAAACCACACCTTCTTTAGTTTCGAACAAACCTTGTTTGTGCATCCGCAATGGCTAATTGGAAACAATCTATCTTATTCTCATCCAAATTGCACACTGCATTTTTTATGTATGTGTTCTAGTTCCAATCCAAGAAGGAAAGAAGGAGGATACTAATAAAATACCAACCAAGCAACGCCCCTTTTGAGGGAATATGTTGGAATATTCTATTTTTGATACTTCATCCGTCCTTTTCTTTTTTCCATCTAATTTCTACTACTGTTTCTTTTTTGTATTTGCATATTGTATGACCTATAGAATATTGGACATCTGATACTTCAGAATTTTCTGTATATTTTATATATAAGTAAAGGAATAAGAATTGGATAAGTATATAAAAATAGGTGATAGAAAAGGAAAAGTGGGAAAGCGGGAAAATGAAATGGGATTTATGATCCAATAACAAGAAAGAATCCTATTTTTCTTTCTTTCTATTTAATTTAGATTGAGTATGGATAAAAGATCTTCCTATGTTATATTATGTTATACTATTCAATTCGCGACGATAAATCGATTTGATTTGATATTGTTATTCATAATATTGTTAGTATCATCAATATGCAATTCATACCTTTGAATTGATAGGAGTCCACTTTATCATCTCTATGGGATTAGATCCCGAATTATTGTGAAAGAAGAAAACAAAGAGATTATGGAAGTCAATATTCTTGCGCTTATTGCTACTGCGCTGTTCATTTTAGTTCCTACTGCCTTTTTACTTATTATATACGTCAAAACAGTCAGCCAAAATGATTAATTTGAATGAAACTTGAATTATTCATTTTGATTTTTATCAATGATTGAAGAAATGAAAGGGTTTAAAACTCTATTTAAGTCTTAAATGAAATGTGGAATCAGAAGTATTTGATATAGTGTGGTAGAAAGAGCTATATATAGCTCTTTCTACCGCACTATACAATTGAGTATTGTAGAATATTTCATATTCATTCATATTTTTAGTACATAAAGCATAAAGTCGTATTGTATATTGTATAAAGAAAGAAGCTTTATCTTATATAGATATATAGATCAATTGACAATAGATATCTATATCTAAGTAATAATATAGTAATAATATATATTAGGAGTACATCAAAATGAAATAGCACTCGAATTTTATATTTTTTCTATACACCCATTTGTATGCATTTCAATCAATCCAAAATAATTGCAAGTCAACTGCTTGAATTCCTGATTTTTTATATCTCTTCTTATGCTTATGGATCCGGGGGCCCATCGAAAGAATTAATGTAGGAAGAATAGTACGTGCATATACTATATACCATATAAATACCATATCATATATTAGAGAATTATAGAAATCTAATAATAATATAATACCACTGATATATCTAAGAAATAATATATAGATAAACTAAAGCAAGTCAAGTTTTTTTTAAGCTTTCGCAAAACGATCACAATTGATACAAGTAGATTTTTCAGTAAAGTACTAAATTAGTAATATTCCTAGCTCTAAAGCCCACTCCTTCCCCATACTACAAGTGAAAGAGAAAATGTAAACACTACCATTAAAGCAGCCCAAGTGAGACTTACTATATCCATGCGGATGATGTCCCCTATCTCTATGAAATGAAGGAATTATTCCATTATTGATTCATAATCATAGTGGAATCAATGGTACAGAGTCAAAATAGGATTCTTACTTACGGCTTTTTATGAAAGAATTTCATGAATCCACTCATAAAAAGTTCCAATTCTTTCTATTTCAATAGAATTCTATTGAAATAGAAAGAATTGGAAAAAAAAGAAAATATACAAATAGAAAGAAGAGCCATTCAACCATTCTGATGAAATTTATGAGCAGCACTCAGAGAATCTAGTGAGTCTGGATACCTGGATACAAAGTATCTTCAGTTCTTTGCCACAATTCTTAAATGAAATTCCCATCAGCCTATCCAATCTAATTTCATCGCAGACAGAGTGAGTAGACACTACCTCAATATTAAGAAAGTTATATTGTAAAATAATTAAGGAGTCTTTATAGTCTTTTTTAGAATCCTTTCTTCAACCTTAGTAGCCAAAAAGGAGTGTCTCTTAGGAACCTTTGGATACCAAGATTTCCGACTTCTTACTTTCATAGTTCTGATGCCCAGAATTAATTCTCACTATTTCTTTTATTTGATTCAATTCAGAATAGCCCAAACCAATCATTAATAAGATTGGGTTGCTTCAGATTTATTGGTACCTTTTTGAGCCACACTCAGAACCCAGATTTTGAGAAAAAAGATGACAGTCTTTTATAGGCCCTACGGGTTCTCAAAATCAAGTATCAACAGACCTAGCCCTTGCCTATACTTTTGCGGGGCAAGAATTCGTCAAGTTCGATCAAAAAATTCCAAGTATTTTTTTGTTGATCAGGCGACACCCAGATTCGAACTGGGGATAAAGGATTTGCAGTCCCCCGCCTTACCACTTGGCCATGCCGCCAAATTCCATCCAAAATGGATAAAGAAATTATATAAATTATAGAATAATAATAGAAATTCTATATTATATTATTATATATATATATTCTTATACTTATATTATACTTATATTCTCTTTCTATAATCTATAATTAGATTATTATTCTATTTCTTTTCCTCTCCTCATTTTGTTTTGATTTGAATTTTTTACTTTCTTAATTTCTTTTATTTTTGGATCTTGAATCCCATTGTACTTATTTTTTTTTCCAAAAAATAATTCCTCTTTTTTATTGGATCCTGTTTCTATTCTTTTCTTCGATTTCTTTTATCTCAAAACACGCGTCGCTTAAAAACTTACCTTCTCTTTTCACAAAAGAGAAAAGATTCCCGGCCCCGGTCACAGACTGTAAAATGCAGGGCAATTTAGAATAATTCACTCTTTACTTCATTAACTATTTACTTATTAATCTTTTACTCTTACTTACTTTTCTTACTTTGAATTAGTGAACAGCTCTTAATTTTGTATCTCCATTTGTATTACCTTAATGGATGCAAAATCCAATTGATTTACGACTAATCATTATCTATTACATTATCAATTAGAATTATAAGAAAATATATGTGTATATGTAAACCCCAGAACAGTGTAAACTCCAGTATACATGGATACCGAGCCCGAGTCTATTTCTTATGCACATATCCCTATATAGGATCATCGTGCTTGAATATTTCATTGAATATGAATAGAAGATAGACATTATGTATAGAGTGCGACCTAACCTATGTTGCACCAAGTTCAATTATGATAAAAGATGTGATATACGGATAGCTATATTGGCATGTACTTCCTAAAGATTACTCCTATGACTATATACGTACGCAATTCCATTGTATTTTAGAAATTATATTACCAAAAAAAGATTTGCGAATTCCTTTTTGAACATTCAATTGTGTGTGCTAAAAAAAGGGAAACTCTATGCTGTTCCTGATTCTTCTGTTTTTATCTTATTCATAGAGAGCAGATTGAATCCTAAATTCATTGATTTTTTATTTTTTTGCACCCTGATCCTAATATCATAATAAAAGAATTAGGTATAAATTGGATCAATTTTGATATCCGATAAAAGACTCCATCAGCCTAAGTGACAGAATTTTTCCCGGTAATGCTTTATAAATTTCCATTTCTTTCTATTTGTACCTGGCTCAAGCTCAAATGAGAACTTGCATCGAAAATTCCCTCCATTTCTCTGTCTTGCTTTCGTTCATACGTATGATATATATGGATGGAGTTGACTAAAATTTTATGTGATTCAGTAAACAGAATATCCATTCCATCATTGCTAGATCAATCGGTAGGGTTCGATGAATAGTGAGCCAAGCCAATAATGGGATTTTTTCAATAAAGAGGAAACTTAAGATTAAGATGATCCAGAATGGAAATGAGGGAATGTCCACAATACCTGGATTTAGTCAGATACAATTTGAGGGATTTTGTAGGTTCATTAATCAGGGCTTGACGGAAGAATTTCATAAGTTTCAAAAAATTGAAGATAGAGATCAAGAAATTGAATTTCAATTATTTGTGGAAACATATCAATTGGTAGAGCCCTTGATAAAAGAAAGAGATGCTGTGTATGAATCACTCACATATTCTTCTGAATTATATGTACCCGCGGTCTTAATTTGGAAAACCGGTAGAAATATGCAAGAACAAACCGTTTTTATTGGAAACATCCCTATAATGAATTCTTTTGGAACCTCTATAGTAAATGGAATATACCGAATTGTGATCAACCAAATATTGCAAAGTCCCGGTATTTACTACCGTTCAGAATTGGAACATAACGGAATTTCTGTCTATACCAGTACTATAATATCGGATTGGGGGGGAAGGTCGGAATTAGAAATTGATAGAAAAGCAAGGATATGGGCCCGTGTAAGTAGAAAACAAAAAATATCTATTCTAGTTCTATCATCAGCTATGGGTTCGAATATAAGAGAAATTCTAGAGAATGTTTGTTACCCTGAAATTTTCTTGTCTTTCCCAAATGATAAAGAGAAAAAAAAGATTGGATCAAAAGAAAATGCTATTTTGGAGTTTTATCAACAATTTTCCTGTGTAGGGGGGGATCCGGTATTTTCTGAGTCCTTATGCAAGGAATTACAAAAGAAATTTTTTCAACAAAGATGTGAATTAGGAAAGATTGGTCGACGAAATATGAACCGGAGACTTAATCTTGATATACCCCAAAACAATACATTTTTGTTACCACGAGATCTATTGGCTGCTGTGGATCATTTGATTGGAATGAAATTGGGAATGGGTACACTTGACGATATGAATCACTTGAAAAATAAACGTATTCGTTCTGTAGCAGATCTATTACAGGATCAATTCGGATTGGCTCTTGTTCGTTTAGAAAATACGGTTCGAGGAACTATATGTGGAGCAATCAGGCATAAATTGATACCGACTCCTCAAAATTTGGTAACTTCAACTTCATTAACAACTACTTATGAATCGTTTTTTGGCCTACATCCTTTATCTCAAGTTTTGGATCGAACTAATCCGTTGACACAAATTGTTCATGGGCGAAAATGGAGTTATTTGGGTCCTGGAGGATTGACGGGGCGAACTGCTAGTTTTCGGATACGAGATATCCACCCGAGTCACTATGGACGTATTTGTCCAATTGACACGTCCGAAGGAATCAACGTTGGACTTATTGGATCATTAGCTACTCATGTGAAGGTTGGTTATTGGGGATCTATAGAGAGTCCGTTTTATGAATTATCTGAGAGATCAAAAGAGGCACAGATGATTTATTTATCACCAAATAGAGATGAATATTATATGGTAGCAGCAGGAAATTCTTTGGCCTTGAATCGGGGTATTCAAGAACAACAGGTTGTTCCAGCTCGATATCGTCAAGAATTCCTGAGTATTGCATGGGAAGAGATTCATCTTAGAAGCATTTTTCCCTTCCAATATTTTTCTATTGGGGCTTCCCTCATTCCTTTTATCGAGCATAATGATGCGAATCGAGCTTTAATGAGTTCTAATATGCAGCGCCAAGCAGTTCCCCTTTCTCGGTCCGAGAAGTGCATTGTTGGAACTGGGTTGGAAGGCCAAACGGCTCTAGATTCGGGGATTTCAGCTATAGCCGAACGCAAGGGAAAAATCATTTCTACTGATACTCAAAAGATCATTTTCTCAAGTAATGGGGATACTCTAAGCATTCCATTAGTTATGTATCAACGTTCCAACAAAAATACTTGTATGCATCAAAAAACTCAGGTTCAGCGGGGTAAATACATTAAAAAGGGACAAATTCTAGCGGGTGGTGCGGCTACAGCTGGTGGGGAACTCGCTTTAGGAAAAAATGTATTAGTAGCTTATATGCCATGGGAAGGTTACAATTTTGAAGACGCAGTACTAATTAGCGAACGTCTGGTCTATGAAGATATTTATACTTCTTTTCACATCCGGAAATATGAAATTCAGACTCATGTAACAAGCCAAGGTCCTGAAAGAATCACTAAGGAGATCCCGCATTTAGAGGCTCGTTTACTCCGAAATTTAGACAGAAATGGAATTGTGATACTGGGATCTTGGATAGAAACAGGTGATATCTTAGTAGGTAAATTAACACCTCAGACAGCAAGCGAATCGTCATATGCCCCGGAGGATAGATTATTACGAGCTATACTTGGCATTCAGGTATCCACTTCAAAAGAAACTTCTCTCAGACTACCTATAGGGGGAAGGGGTCGAGTTATTGATGTGAGATGGATCCATAGAAAGGGGGTTTCCAATTATAATCCAGAAAGGATTCGTGTATATATTTCACAGAAACGTGAAATCAAAGTAGGTGATAAAGTAGCTGGAAGACATGGGAATAAGGGTATAATTTCTAAGATTTTGTCTAGACAAGATATGCCCTATTTGCAAGATGGAACGCCCGTTGATATGGTATTCAACCCATTAGGAGTCCCCTCACGAATGAATGTGGGACAGATATTTGAATGTTCGCTCGGGTTAGCGGGGGATCTGCTAAAGAAACATTATAGAATAGGACCCTTTGATGAGAGATATGAGCAAGAGGCCTCAAGAAAACTAGTGTTTTCTGAATTATATGAAGCCAGTAAGCAAACAAAAAATCCATGGGTATTTGAACCCGAATATCCGGGAAAAAGCAGAATATTTGATGGAAGAACAGGAGATCTTTTTGAACAACCTGTTCTAATAGGAAAGTCCTATATCCTAAAATTAATTCATCAAGTTGATGATAAAATCCATGGACGTTCCAGTGGGCATTACGCACTTGTTACACAACAACCCCTTAGAGGGAGGGCCAAACAAGGGGGACAAAGAGTAGGAGAAATGGAAGTTTGGGCTCTAGAGGGATTTGGTGTTGCTCATATTTTACAAGAGATGCTTACTTCTAAATCTGATCATATTAGAGCTCGTCAAGAAGTACTTGGTGCTACGATTATTGGAGCACCAGTACCTAACCCAGAGGGTGCTCCAGAATCTTTTCGATTGCTCGTTCGAGAACTACGATCTTTGTCCCTGGAACTGAATCATTTCCTTGTATCTGAAAAGAACTTCCAGATGAATAGGAAGGAAGCTTGATCTCAATGAATCAGAATTTCTATTCTATGATCGACCAGTATAAACATCAACAACTTCGAATTGGACCAGTTTCCCCTCAACAAATCAAGGTTTGGGCAAAAAAAATTCTACCCAATGGAGAGATAGTTGGAGAGGTGACAAAACCCTATACTTTTCATTATAAAACTAATAAACCGGAGAAAGATGGATTGTTTTGTGAAAGAATTTCTGGACCCATAAAAAGTGGGATTTGTGCTTGTGGAAATTACCGAGGGATTGGGGCTGAAAAAGAAGACCCGAAATCTTGTGAAGAATGCGGGGTGGAATTTGTTGATTCTCGGGTACGAAGGTACCAAATGGGATACATCAAACTGACATGTCCAGTGACTCATGTGTGGTATTTGAAACGTCTTCCTAGTTATATTGCGAATCTTTTAGATAAGCCCCTTAGGGAATTAGAGGGCCTAGTATATTGCGATGTGTGATTTGATCGAAATTTTCATTTGACAGATTTGGACTGAGAAACTGTCATCCCATTTAATCTGATTGGGATGCCCCCGGCTCTGACATGTATCTTGGGAGGAGGAACATGAAGCTCAGAATTATGGGTGCATTCAAGACTGCAAAATGTAAGAAAAGGGGGATTGATCCATGGTCGATTCCGTAACAGATAATATAGGAATAGTTAGTAATACCTCGTGAAAAAAGACTTTTTGTGGAATTATACATTCCATTTCTTTGAGAAAGAAATTCTGTTCAGGCAAGCGCAAGCGAATATGGCATGGTTACGGGAGCTTATATATCGCATATATGCTTCAAGGGATACATAACCATCGAGGTGAGTAGAGACCTAAAAAAGATCGAATGGAACAATACAATATATAGACAAATAAATCCTTTACGAGTCCCAAAATATTCCTTTCAGGGGATTCATCATTTGAGGGGAAGTAGACTATTCAAGAATTTCACATTTCCTTTTTTTTCGTAAACATAAATAAACATAAAAGAAAGTAAAAAAGGTTAGAGTGAAAATAAAAAATAAAATAAGATAAGAATGAATCAATGAAAGGCTGGTCCTTACTGGGAACTTGAGTAAAGAGTAGCTTTTTATAGGGTTTTCTCGAACAAAGTTTAAACAGAAGAAGAACCCTTTTCTTTATTTGGTGTAACTACTTGAGCCGGATGAGAGGAAACCTTCACGTCCGATTGTGAGGGGGGGATCTATATATAGGAACCTATCTCGATTTTTCTTTTGCTAGGTCCATAGCTAAAAAACCTACTTTCTTACGATTACGAGGTTCATTCGAATATGAAATCCAATCCTGGAAATACAGCATCCCACTCTTTTTTACTACTCAGGGTTTCGAGACATTTCGAAACCGAGAAATCTCTACGGGGGCAGGTGCTATCAGAGAACAATTAGCCGATTCGGATTTGCGAATTATTATAGATAATTCTTTGGTAGAATGGAAGGAATTAGGAGACGAAGAGTCCGCAGGAAATGAATGGGAAGATAAAAAAATTAGAAGAAGAAAGGATTTTTTAGTTAGGCGCATAGAATTAGCTAAACATTTTATTCGAACAAATGTAGACCCAGAACGGATGGTTTTGTGCCTATTACCAGTTCTTCCTCCTGAGTTGAGACCAATCATTCAGATA